TATAGGACATACACGAACACATACTTCACAAGCAATACATTTATCAAATTCAAAGTGGATTCGGCCCCGGAATCGCTCTGATGTGATTAATTTCTCATAAGGGTATTGAATGGTTACAGGTAAACGATTCGTGTGAGATAAGGTAATCATGAAACCTTGACCAATGTACCTTGCAGCTCGTACTGTTTGTTGACCATAATTCATGAACCCAGTTACCATAGGGAACATATCGTAAATATCTATAGAAATTTTCTATTTGTTTCTTTCTCTTGTTTGAGACAAATGGTAAATATAAAATATCACTATTTTTTATAGCGAAAGAAGTTGGGAAGAAGTTGTTAATAATAGATTACCGAGAGAAATAGGTAAAAGAAATTTCCATCCAAGATTTAATAGTTGGTCCATTCTCAGCCTTGGTAGAGTCCATCTTGTTGTGATAGAAAGGAATAAAAATAAAAAAGTTTTAGTTAATGTAATAAAGATACCAATTATAGCTCCAACTATTTTTATTTTTCTTGCTTTATTTACTTCAAAAAATTCAGGAATAAATATGTACGGAATAGAAAAATTCCAACCGCCCAAGTAAAGAACTGTTACAAATAATGACGAAACTAGTAAATTTAAATATGAAGCAACGTAAAATAAACCAAATTTGATACCTGAATATTCGGTTTGATAACCTGCTACTAATTCTTCTTCTGCTTCTGGTAAATCAAAGGGTAATCTCTCACATTCCGCTAGCGAAGAAATTAGAAAAACGAAAAATCCTATAGGTTGACGCCACAAATTCCACCCCCAAAAACCATATTTTGATTGCGCTTCAACTATATCAACTGTACTTGAACTGTTAGATAATCATAGTCGGTGATAACATCACTGCTACCATCTCTATTACAGAACCGTACATGAGATTTTCGTCTCATACGGCTCCTCGAGGGTCACAGATAAATCAAAAAACCTGTTCGATATTCTTTATTAATTTTAATATGTTTGTACGATAGATAAACAAACTAAAAATATATTTATTGTAAGGTCCCGAATTAGACCAATGAAATTCTGTCTGCTAGAGAATATATTTCTAATAAACCGTGCTTCGGAATTGATCTCATCTTTTTTTTAACCATTCAATTGTTCTTTGTTGAGTAATAACTTAATCCTTAAATAAAATATTTTTTTTTAGCAATTTTTATTAATAGATTAATAGAAATTTCAACCTATGATTTTTGATTACAAAAATTAGACATTCGTTCATGAATCAGGATAAGAATTAGAATTCTTTAAAGTTCTATCATAGAAAATAAAAAAGCTGTCTTTGTTTTCTATTCTATTTTCCATTCTTTCTATTTTTTTGTTCCTATTCTCCTTTCTCATAAAAGGGGGGACGTAAAAAAGGGTAAAAGATTACTTCGTTCTTAATAGTTATTTACTTAATCGGGGATAGGAGCATACTCTGGATCGAAATCATGGGGAGTACTACTTGGTCGTTTCTACTAACTTAAAGCCCCAATTTGATTTTCTTGATGTCGAAATATTCGGTTGGATAATTTGCATTATTTACATTACTAATCCTTTTTGTATCTTGGTGTTCCTAATCATCCACTCTTTTTTGCTCAATCCTCTATGGGAATAGATAGTAACAATTTTCTCTAATCTAGAATTGGATCTTTTATTTTAAACCCGCTTCAAGCCATGATGACTAATGAATCAAGCTTGGGGTAAACAGTATAGACTTTTGTTTTCTTTTCATTTAACTCTTGTACATAGGCAATGAGACTCCACTTTTACTGCGAATTTTTAAGCTGTTTTCTTTCACTCATATAACTATCTGGTTTAGTTCATTTAACTTTTTTCCTAGAAATGAAAAACGAAATAAGAGAAAGTTTATGTTTTAACGAATCACACGTAGAGATATTGATAACACACATAGAGTTAATGGTATTTCATAACTAATTGATTGAGCAGCAGCTCGCAGACCACCTAAAAAGGAATATTTATTATTTGATCCATATCCTGACATAAGAAGTCCAATGGGAGCAATACTTGAAATAGCAATCCATAAAAAAACACCTATACTGAGATCGGCTAGAACAAGATGATAACCAAAAGGAATTACTGAATAACTTAACAAAATGGATATGACAGCTAGGGAGGGGCCAATACTGAATAAACTAATATTTCCTCTAGATGGAAGAAGATTCTCTTTAAAAAGCAATTTTGTCCCATCCGCTAGAGCTTGAAGAATACCTAAAGGACCCGCATATTCAGGGCCAATACGTTGTTGTATCCCGGCAGATATTTCTCTTTCTAACCAAACAATTACGAGTACACCTATTGTAATTCCTAATACAGTAGTTAAAATAGGGACAAACAGCCATATGATACCATAGATTTCTTTTAAGAATTCCAACCTAGAAAAAGAATTGATAGCTTCTACTTCTCTTGTATTAATTATCATTTCAACGATCAACTTCTCCCATAATGATATCGATGCTACCTAGTATCGTCATAATATCAGCCAATTTCATTCGTTTAACTAATTGAGGAAGAATTTGCAAATTGACAAAACCTGGTGGTCTAATTTTCCATCTCCAAGGAAAAACATTCTGATCTCCTATCATAAAAACCCCCAATTCTCCTTTTGGGGCTTCGACTCTTACATAAAGTTCTTGCTTTGACAATTCAAAAGTAGGAGAAGGTTTTTTACTAATGAATCGGTATTCAAAATCATTCCATTCGGTATTTCTGACTCCAGCAAAGCGCCGGGTTTCTAAATTCTCATAGGGCCCTCCTGGAATTCCTTCCAGAGCCTGTTGAATAATTTTTATAGACTCTGTCATTTCACTGATTCGTACTAAATAACGAGCTAATGAATCCCCCTCTTTTTGCCATTGGACTTCCCAGTTAAATTCGTCATAACACTCATAATTATCAACCTTACGAAGATCCCATTGTATTCCGGAAGCTCGTAACATTGGTCCTGATAAACCCCAATTTATTGCTTCCTCTTCACTAACAACGCCTACCCCTTCAACTCGTTCTAAAAAAATAGGATTCCGCGTAATGAGCTTTTTATATTCAGCAACCTCCCTTAAAAAATAATCGCAAAAATCCAAACATTTATCTATCCAGCCATGAGGTAGATCGGCGGCTATTCCTCCAATACGAAAATAATTATGCATCATTCGCATACCGGTGGCAGCTTCGAATAGATCATATATTAATTCTCGTTCTCGAAAAATATAGAAGAAGGGAGTCTGTGCACCAATATCTGCCAGAAAGGGTCCAAGCCATAACAAATGAGAAGCTATACGACTCAACTCCAACATAATTACTCTGATATAGCTAGCTCTTTTAGGGACTTGAATATTTCCCAATCGCTCTGGTGCATTTACAGTTATTGCTTCTGTAAACATAGTAGCTAAATAATCCCAACGTGTTACATAAGGTAAATATTGTATAATTGTTCGATTTTCTGCAATTTTTTCCATCCCTCTATGTAAATAACCCAATATTGGTTCACAGTCGATAACATCTTCACCATCTAGAGTAAGGATAAGTCGAAGAACACCATGCATTGATGGGTGGTGAGGACCCATATTCACTATCATGAGGTCCTTTCTTGTAACTGGTGCGGTCATAGGTTTTTTCCCGATTCATTCTTCCATGAATTGCTGAAAATCAAAAGAGGGTCATCAAAAGTAAAATCATTTTTAAAATTAACGCGTTTTTATCTCTCGAATATTCAACTGACCTATTAATTCTTTATAACGTACTCTATTTTTTTTTGATAAATAAACTAGTAGTCGTTGGCGCTTTCCCAAAATTTTCCGCAGACCTCTCTGAGATAAATAGTCTTTTTTGTTCAATTCCAAATGGGAAGTAAGCTTTCGTATTTTATTAGTAAAACAGAATACTTGGAATTCCACAGACCCTGAGTTTTCTTCTTTTTCTTTTTGTGAAATAACTGAAATGACTGAATTTTTTACCATAAAAAAATACCCCTTTTTTTACAAATATGAATTTTACTGATCAGTAATAATAATGCGAGTTAGTGGTATACATAAGAAACTTATTTTTTATGGAATTCTATATCTAATTTTATTAAATAATAAAGAATCGATCCAATTAAACTGGCATTCGAATAGGTATACAAAACAATAGTCTATTTTGCATTTTCAAAAGAAAATTGTTTAAAAAATCTTAAAATTAAGAAGATTTTGTTGATTCGTTTTTAGAAATAATGGATACCTCATTACATTAAATTAGTATCATATATTAGACTAAAATGTAAGACAAGTTATATGGGCATTTGTTTGCTTTCATATATCAGATATGGTACTATATAAAGTTTCATTAATTACTTTTCAATTGCGGGATACATACGTATCCTTAACAGACTGAAACGACTTCCGTTATTTGTATCAAACCAATAGCGATTCATACAAGCTAAATCTTCTAATCGATAATTGGGCCAAAGAAGTAATTTTAATTTAATTAATTGATGTCTATCAAGATCGTTATTTTCATTCAAAAATTGACTAGAACTTTTAAAATTATTCCCATTACAAAATATTATATTTTTATCGATACCTTGACTATTCTTTGAATGGAAACAAATTAGAATTCTCAATTCTCTACGACGTCGAGACGCTAAAATATTTTCAGGGAAAAACAAATAAGAATTATTATTTTCAGTTAGATGGCTTCGAATGGATTTATCAAAATCCTCCTTATCGGCATATATTTTCTCTTGGTATCTTTGATTAATACGATGTCTACTCGTATGAACTAATGAAATATTTATGGTTTGGTGCATAATAAACTGGCCTGATTTTTTTACAGACAGACGAAGAGGTTCGATAATCAATCTTCCCCTTTTCATCAATTCTGTAAGAGTTAAATTCTTTTTAATCAGCATTATATCAAGATTCATTTCTCTCCTTTGAATAGAGGATAGGGCTATTTTTTTTGGATTTCTCAGTCTAAGCAGGAGACAATATACTTTGATATTATTGATCATTCTTTGATTCAAAGCACCATCCCATCTTAATTGAAAAAGTAAATATCTTTTGAGGAAGAAATCAAGTTCTGCTTCTGTATTGCTCTTGTAGTGTTTTTTCTTTTGTAGTTTTTTCATGTCTGATTCTGAATAAGTTTCCGCAATCTCGTTTTCTTGGTTTAATAGAACAGATACAAGACTTTCTTGGTTTTGCATAGTTGATCGAAGAGCTCTTTGATTTGCAAATTTTTTTTCTTTTTTATTCTTGAATTCAAAATATTTTTTTTCGTTTGACGGTATAATTCCTTTTTGTTTTCTATTCAGGTTTTTAGTTTCACTAAGATTTTCATTTATATTCAAATTCAAAAAAAGGAATTTACTTGGTATAAACCAGGGTTTAATTTTATATGCATTATAAAATAGGAAAAATTCTGGAAAGAACCAAAGTTCTAGATTTGATATAGGATGACTTAGTATTTCTGTATTCATTCCCATCCAATCCCATTTTTTTTTTTTATTGGATGAATTGCTTTCTTCATCTTGATGAATCATAAAATAAAAAAGATCTTTTTTATCAATTTTCTCAATTATTTGATAATTTGGAGCCTCGGTCTTAGTATTTTGGTTCCTATTGGTATTGACCTTGACCCAAGCTTCAATATCTATTTTTTTTTGAAAACAAAAATTGAGAATTTTCCAATCAAAATATTTTCGATCCATATTTTTTTCCATATATATACTAGCACTTTTTCCTAGAAAATTATTGATAGGGATATAGGCTAATCTAGTAAATTTTTTTCTTTTTTGTGTATTGTAATTATAAAAATTATTTTGATTTTTATTTACTTGGAATGGTGATCTATAAATAGATAGGTCCTCCCTCTTTTCATAATTAATAGATCTATAAGATAAAAGATTATATCTATAGTATTTTTTAAAATTTTCTTTCTGATTTGGTAATAAATATACTTCGTAATCACTTTGTTTTTTATAATAACTCAATTGTTCTTTTTCATATGAATCCGCTTTTTTAAAATTTTTATCTCGAATTGTACGACATTTTTTTGTGCTATTTCGCCATTTTTGTACTATTAATTTAGACCATTTAATCTGAGATAAATGATATTGAGAATAACCTCTTAACCAGCCTTTCCATTGATTTTTTTTCGAGTTCGTAAGTTTCTTATCTTTTAATTTCGAATCAATTATTCCTTGTCTGCCAAAATTATTGTTTATTGAAGTTTTAAGAAAAAAAGGTGTTCCGCGATATTCAAGAATATTAAAAAAATTGGGGGCTTGGACTTTTGATAATTTGTAAAATACATATGCTTGTGAGAAGGAGGATAATTTATCAAAATTCTGTGAATTATTATTACTAATATTATAAAAGGACTTTTGTATAGTTGAAATAAAGTTAATTGTATTTTGATTGGTTTTATTACTTTTTTCGTGATTTTTTTTAGTATTGGAAATAGGTTTATCAATAATAGTTTTTATTGATTCAAGAAAAAGTTTTGTATGTATTTTTGGAATATTAATGATAGATAGAAGGATATCTATATATATATTTTCAATGAAAAATTTTATAAAAAAATAAAATTTACGGATTATTCGAGCACTACGTCGTTTTAATATTTGCCAAATAATTTTTGTTAATTCGAATCTTTTAGCATTATAACTATTTTTATTAGTACTAACATTTATTCCGGGAGTCACTTTCTTTTTTTCTTTTGTAATTCTTTCTATTTTTTTTCTAATTATACTTGTTCTATCAGTTAGACCATTCATTTTTTTTTCTGTTAGTAAAAAATTTGTCCAATTTCTAGATTTAATTTGATCCATTGATTCATTAATTATTTGATTATCCGTTATAGAATCTTTTTCTTTTTTAGTTTCTCTTGATTTATCTACTTCTTTCAATCTACTAAATATCAATATAATTTTATTTATTTTTGAGATTTCTTTTATTTTTTTTTTTAAATTTCCAAGTTTTTTTTCGAGTTTCTTTAAAATAGGTTCAAAAAAGGAAGGCCTTTTTCGAGGAGAACCAAAAGGAAGTTCAGTTTCCATTCCCCAAACTGTTAAAAAACAAAAATCATCCTTTTGACCTTTCTTTTTGATTCGATCTAGATAAGAATACCTTAGTTTATATCCGTGCCAAGGTTTTAGACAGAAAGGAAATAGGATTTTTATCTGAATGCCATCTAGTAACCAATTTTTTGGAAATTCTCTTTCGGATAATTGAACACCATTATAGGTGCATTTAATATGTATTTCTCTATTCCATTTCTTTAAATCTTCAGACCATTCAGGAAATTGCAATAGTACCATACGGACAATGTTTTTAGCTATTATTAATGAAGGTAATAGAATATATTTTCTAAGAGTCGATTGAGTTATTAACATTAAACCTCTTATTACTTGCGCAAACGGGATCGTATCCCAAGCTTCTGCTATTTCTATGCGTGCTTTCTCCTTTCTTTTGTTCTCTTCTTTTTTGT